TCAGGACTTTCATATTCAACTTGGCGATGCATTAAGTAAACTTTAATTAATAATTAATGCATCGCCGAGTTGATATACTAACTGATATCATTATCATATGGAGCGGGTAGCGGGAATCGAACCCGCATCGTTAGCTTGGAAGGCTAGGGGTTATAGTAGACGTCGATTCATACTTTTTAACGCCGCTAATTCAAAACCGAACATGAAACTTTGGGGTCATTCGGCTCCTTTATGGAAGTTTGCTATATTCCCAGAGAGAAGCCGGGAGCAAATAACAAAAGTCGACCCATAACATCTATGTCAGCTTTTTTTGTCTGAATGAATTCAAAAAAATCCGCTTTCTAGATGATCCCTCTAGAAGAGTGGGATTATAACAATACCAATCTTTCTAGTTACTTCGTTCTCTATTTCTATTTGAAAGAATCCTTAGGAAAAGTTTTTTGTTTCCCCCGAGCTAAACTAAAAAAATAGAATACGTTGATGTCTCTAGTAAACTAGAGTGATCATTTAATAGCTATTTTGCTTCAATCTAACCTATAAAAAACCAAAATTGAAGATTTAGTTACGATTCAAACTAGACTTTTCTATCTTTATCCATGGATCCTTTACTTATACTTAAAAAATTGGAAGTATTGATCCAATTCAAAAAAAAAAAAAAAAAACAAAATTATGTTTCGCAATTTCATAATCCAAATTGTCAATTTCGAATTGACTCTTGGATACAAATCACGAGAACGGATATTTTTCTCCGAATCTTTTATTTAAATTTGAGAGTGAAAGGATTAAAATTTAATCCTTTTAAGAAATAAAGTTTTTTATTGAAATATCAATTTAACTGAAGGACCCCTTAACTATTAAGGGGATTAATTGAACGAATCACACTTTTACCACTAAACTATACCCGCTACAATGCGATTATTGTAAAAAAAGGGCCCTTTGTCGAACAAGAGAATCGGATGTAATCAAGATAGGACATAAATTTAAAATAATCATGAAATGAAAATTCGAAATTAGAACGTTGACGTCTTTGTCAGGAGTCCTCGTAAAGGAGGAGTTATTTCGTTTAAATAACTAAATTGAATAATTCAAAACAATTTCTTTTGTTGGATTCTTGATTCAATCAAAAGAATGGAAATAGTCCTTCTTTTTATTGTTCCTTTGAATACAATAACAAGTATTTCATTTTGTGGTTTTCAAATCAAATTAAAATAAATCGTTTTTTTATGGTATGGTTCGCACCCTTTCTACGGTTCAGCGGTATGGGTCATTAGAACAAAAAAAGGCCCGGCTGGGTACTGACCAGGCCAGGCCGTGGAAGTGGAAATAAAAAAGGCCCCGTTGAACGAAATTAAAGAGATATTCTTTTCTTTATTTTTTTCTATTTTATCTCTTTCGAATACTTTCTTTATTTTAATTTTCTAAAAATGATAGAAATGGAATTGCTGATAAAAGTTATATCTATTTATATAATAGAATACAAAAGACAATAAAAAAAAGAAATTCTATAAGCTATGTTTTCTATGAGCTATATAATCAATTTACTTTCTATATTCTCTAGAAGAGAATATAGAAAGTAAAGATAGAAAATCAAGTAAAGACGGGCTTTTTCAAGCATTCTTTTTTGTGTAATGTAACATAGTCCTTTTTTTTTTTATTTCTTTTTTTTTTTTTTTTTCAATTAGGAGAGATGGCTGAGTGGATTAAAGCGTCGGATTGCTAATCCGGTGTACGAGTTATTCGTACCGAGGGTTCGAATCCCTCTCTTTCCGTTTCGGGCGATGGCTTGGTATTTTTCAAATTGAACTTTAGCGAACACTTTTACTTTCTTTTTAATAGTAACTGGGAATCAAAAAATCCTAAGAACGTTTATACGAATAAAGTAAGCAACTCCTTCCTTTTTTATTCTTCGCGTCCGGGATTACGCCCTGGATCATTAGACAGGAATCCGAAGATGAAGAGCGAAACAAAGAATATCACTACGGTGTAAACAAAGAGTTTGAGAGTAAGCATTACACAATCTCCAAATCGGGTTTTTGGGGAAAAGGAAAAAGAGAATAGATTCTCTATTTTTATACTACATATCCAATTTTGACATCAAGAAATGAAGTTCTTTTTAGAATTTGATTCTCTAAATAGAAAATCGTTTTCATAAATTAAATTCACACAATTAGAATTCTACATTTTGGTTGGCTATAATATAAGATGGTTTCAGTGAAAAAGGGTCATAATCAACAAATTGCAAATAGCAAATGGGGGATCAAAATGGATCGCGGTTCCCCAAGAATTTCATTGTTTGAATTGAGGCGGGGGTTCGTTCATATTGTAAGACTCATCTGCTCTTATTTATTAATTGTTAGAATTTTTTTTTTTTTCGAACTAGAATAAATCATGAATTTTTCTAGCACAATATTAAAGATCTTATCGAAAACTTACAGCAGCTTGCCAAACAAAGGCTAAGAGAAAAAATAGAAGAGGTATTACTGGCATAACATCTACAATTGGATTCAAAAAAGCGTAGGCCTCGGGTAATTTAGCGAATAAAAAACTACTCGAATAAAGGGCAGAATTAAGACAGATATACATTAAACTAAAGATATTAAGCATAACAAACATTTTGTTCTTGGAGATAATTTTATTTTGATTGAGTTATTAATATCTTATTGATATAAGATAAAAATGAAGAAAAGAAAGTAAGGTAGAAAAAAAAAATTCTTGGAACCGACCCAATCAAAACAAAAATCCTTCTATTCTCGTGTAAGAATTGAAGAAATCATACTTTCATACAATATCTTAATTGAATTCTATGTAATGATCAATAAATTAAGTTGTATTTTACACCTACATGTGTCAAAATCCTAACACTAAAATCAGAATCGAATTTTGGGGCTTTGGCCTGGAATTGACGAACAGCCAATACCACTGGTACTCTTTATTAGTACCAAATCGAAATTGAAATGGGGCGTCGCCAAGTGGTAAGGCAACGGGTTTTGGTCCCGGTATTCGGAGGTTCGAATCCTTCCGTCCCAGACCGGGCAGAATAAAAATTTTCAATTCCCGTTTGAGCAACCCTCTTAAGTATATATTGATAAAATATACGTGTACGTCTTTTTTTTTTTTTATTTATTTAGGATTCCCACAGAAAGAATTCGGGGTGGGAGTAGGTAAGAGTTAGTGAGCAATGAAAGATACCGATTTGAATATGGGTGTCGGTCCAAATTTCATTAACCAATAATCCCGCTCTATATGGAATGGAGGCTCTTTGATTCTAACCCAAATTTTGCGGTCTTGGTCTTTTTTAATGAATAATTGTAAATCTCTGGAATAACAATTGAGACGGGGGTTATTCAGATAGTCTATTTACTTTAACTTTATACTATTTACTTTATTTTCTATTTGATTTATTTTATTTTTAATTTGGGGAAAGATTATTGAATCGGAAGCCCAAGCCAAAGAAACGACACATAATTTGAGGAAAGGCTTATATGCATGGATTGCTATCCTTCTATTTCAGAGATAATGTCCTTTTGCTTTTTAAGATTTGTGAGCCCTTATCTTCCTGTTAAATTAAATATTTAACATACAATATACATAATTACTTCCAACGAAAATTGTTCAGTCTAATCTGATAGATACAGAAATCGCCCATTTTTGTAATTCTGATTTTCTCTTTCATTTCAGGATTCCGGATGAACGACTAACAACCTAAATATTCCCTTCATATACAAGGAAAAAAGTCTGTGTATCGACCGAAGCAATGACTATTCATGATTCCATACTGGAATCAATTACATACCGGTTCCAAACTAGAGAAATGTTATGGTAAAACTTCGTTTGAAACGATGTGGTAGAAAGCAACGTGCGACTTGAAGGACATGATCCGCTGTGGATTTGTTTTTTACATCCACCGTTTTCGATTTTATATGAATGGGCTCTTGGCTCGACATTTTTTCTTCTGTTCTATTAGAATCCTCAAGTTTTTTTGGGGGGGGTAATGGAACTAGTACAGGATGGAGCTCGAGTATAAAGTATTTATTCCTTTCTCAGGGGCAAGGATCTAGGGTTAATACCAATCAATAAGTTGGAAAAAACTTCGTAAGTAAATTTTCGATATAGAAATCGAAAGGATCTGATTCGAGCAATTTTGAAATCCAAAAGCAAGGGGAAAATTTGTTGGAATTGGGAAAACTTTTTCTACCAAAAGTGTATCCTGTAGGAATCAATTGTTCGTATGATTCTTTGATAGAAAGAAATCAAAAGGGGGTGTGTTGCTGCCATTTTTTAAAATAAAAAACGTTAAAGATCACCGAAGTAATGTCTAAACCTAATGATTCAAAGCAAAGATAACGGATCCTGGAACAAGGAAATACCATTTTTCAATTGTCTCAACAATTCAATCCAATCCAAAAATAGATTCGATTCGAAACGAGACAAACAAAAAAGGGGCTTGAGACCGCTCAAAAAAGGAAATGCCTAAGGATTTTCGGCTGGGCGTTGAAACTTATCTAACTTGAGTTATGAGAGTACGAATTCTTTTTTTGTTTCTTTGGAAAATGACAAAGAAACAAAAAAAGAATAACTTAAATCTCTAATTGATTTGATTATTTTATAGATCTATTTGACATTCTACTTCTATACATAGACATAACTATCACTTCTAACCATTTTGTTTTCTCGAGCCGTACGAGGAGAAAACTTCTTATACGTTTCTAGGGGGGGTACTGTTCATCTATATCTATCCCAATGAGCCGTTTATCGAATCGTTGCAATTGATGGTCGATCCCGAAGAGAAGGAAGAGATCTTCGGAAAGTGGGTTTTTATGATCCGATAAATAATCAAACCCATTTAAATGTTCCTGCTATTCTATATTTCCTTGCCAAGGGCGCTCAACCTACAGGAACCGTTCATGATATTTCACAGAAAGCGGGGGTTTTTACAGAAGTTAGTCTTAATCAAACTAAATTTTATTAAGGAATAGAACAAAAAAGAGGGTGTGGATGCGCTTTATCTAGTTTTGTATAATTTTTTCTTTACTATCCCCCCTTTTGTTCTATTCAGACCTATTTCTTTTCGGTTTTTTTTTCAAGTCTTTCTCTAAAAAAGTATTCTTAAAGTTTTTTATTTATCTAATTCTTTAGATATTATTTATTAATTTCCATATTTATTATATCTATTTATTAATATATAATTTGATTTGTTATTTGGATTTGAATTCAATTTAATAAATAACCAATTAACTCTTTTTGTTTTTGTTATTGTATGTTTTTAGTATTTTCTCAATCTTGCTATTCAATATTCAATGTAATATTGACAATATTGTAGTGAACAAATATAATTTGATCATGGAGAAATGGGCCCATTTATCTCCGTTCCATAGGTTTTGGTTGTCTTTTTTTTATGTTCAAAATCGATTAGAAATTTTTTTGATTCGAGTTCTTGCTAATTTCATTTTTTGATTCCGTTTTGAAATTCCATTTTTTTTTTTTTTTTATTTATTTTTATTCCGATTCTATCTACCCATTCGAATTATTTGGGTTGCTAACTCAACGGTAGAGTACTCGGCTTTTAAGTACGGCTAGCATCTTTTACACATTTCTATGAAGCAAAGAATTCGTCCAAATCTTCGGGAGAGTTTGTAAGACTGCGACTGATCCTGAAAGGAATGAATGGAAAAAACAGCATGTCGTATCAATGGATAATTTTGAGAATAGTTTATTCTTGTTCAATCGCTATAAAACCAAGTTTGAATTCTTGGCGCGGAACAAAATAAATATAATTATTAAGAGTTGGGTCGAGTGAATAAATGGATAGAGCCCTAGGGTTCCAATTATAGGGAAACAAAAAGTAACGAGCTTCGGTTCTTAATTTGAATGATTATCCGATCTAATTAAACGTTAAAAAGATATTAGTTCCTAACGCGGGGAAAGGTTTTCCCATGAGGGGATTATCGATTTATTTAATGAGTCCTAAGTATTAGCGGGTCCCTATTATGGGTTGTAACTGAATGTGTAGAAGAAGCAGTATATTGATAAATATAGTTGTTTTTTTCCAAAATCAAAAGAGCGATTGGAGTGAAAAAATAAAGGGTTTCTAACCACTTAGTTATACTATAACTATAACAAACATAAACCAATTAAATTAACTCAAAATGAGAGGATAGAGAATCCGGTGATGAGTCTACCCATTTTCAAGGTATCCACTTTTTTTACTACAATACTTTGTTTTAACCGTATCGCACTATGTATCGTTTGATCGCTCACTAAATCCCTTACCCTTGTTTTTAATCGAATTTCAAATGGAGGAATTTCAAGTATATTTAGAACTAGATAGATCTCAACAACACGACTTCCTATACCCACTTCTTTTTCGGGAGTATATTTATGTACTTGCTCATGATCATGGTTTAAATAGCTCGATGATGTCATTGGAAGGTGGGTTTTATGACAATAAATCTAGTTCACTAAGTGTGAAACGGTTAATTACTAGAATGTATCAACGGATTAATTTGAGTATTGCTGCTAATGATTCGAATCAAAATCCGATTTTTGGGCACAACAATAAGTTATATTCTCAAATTATATCAGAGGTATTTGCTGCTGTGGTGGAAATTCCATTTTCCCTACGGTTGGTGGCTTTTTTAGAAGGGAACGAAATTGAAAAATCGCCTAATTTCCAATCAATTCATTCAATATTTCCTTTTTTCGAGGATAAATTGTCCCATTTAAATTATGTGTTAGATGTACGAATACCCTACCCCATTTGTCCCGAAATCTTGGTTCAAACCCTTCGCGAATGGGTAAAGGATGCCTCTTCTTTACATTTATTACGGTTCTTTCTCCACGAGTATTTTAATTCGAACAGTCTTATTACTCCAAAGAACTCTATTTCTGTTTTTTTAAAAAGTAATCCAAGATTGTTATTGTTTCTATATAATTCTCATGTATATGAATATGAATCCATCCTCTTTTTTCTCTGTAACCAATCGTCTCATTTACAATCAACATCCTTTCGAGTCCTCGTTGAGCGAACGTATTTCTATGGAAAAGTCGAACATCTTGTCGAAGTCTTTGCGAAAGATTTTCAGGACATCTTAGGGTTGGTCAAGGATCCTTTCATGCATTATGTTAGATATCAAGGAAAATCCATTTTGGCTTCAAAGGATACGCCTCTTCTGATGAATAAATGGAAATATTACCTTGTCGGTTTATGGCAATGGCATTTTCACGCGTCTTCTCAACCAGGAAGGGTTCAGCTAAACCACTTATACTTAGGCAAGTACGCTATTAACTTTCTGGGCTATCTTTCCGGTGTGCGACTAAATTCTTTGTTGGTACGGAGTCAAATGCTAGAAAATTCATTTCTAATAGATAATTCTATGAAGAAGGTCGATACGACCGTTCCAATTATTCATCTGATTGGATCATTGACTAAGGCGCGGTTTTGTAACGCATTAGGGCATCCTATCAGTAAGTCGACTTGGTCCGATTTCTCTGATTCTCATC